CAAAGCGTTCTTGTATCAGACCGCCTGTCTTCTTGTAGTTGGATCCCCAAGTTTTTGGAATGCTCCAAACTCTACTTGAGCATCCAAATCTGGGTCAATACCAGCAAAAACATCTCTGAACAAGGTTCTAGCACCATGCCAAATGTGTCCGAAGAAGAAGAGCAAAGCAAACGAAGCATGCCCAAAAGTAAACCAACCCCTTGGACTGCTACGAAAAACACCATCGGATTTCAAAGTAGCACGGTCTAATTCAAAAATTTCACCCAATTGAGCGCGTCTAGCATATTTTTTCACAGTAGCAGGATCACTATAACTGACTCCATTGAGTTCGCCGCCATAGAACTCAATGGTTACACCTACTTGTTCAACACTATACTTCGATTCTGCCCTTCTAAAAGGCACATCTGCTCTAACAATTCCGTCGCCGTCGACCAAAACGACTGGAAATGTTTCAAAAAAAGTAGGCATACGACGTACAAAAAGCTCACGCCCTTCTTTATCTCTAAAGATAGGGTGTCCTAACCATCCAACCGCTATTCCATCTCCGTTATCCATTGAACCTGCCCTGAATAATCCTCCTTTTGCCGGATTATTGCCGATATAATCATAAAAAGCTAATTTTTCAGGAATTTTAGACCAGGCTTCTGATAAACTTTGATTTTCTGCTATCGCGGCACTAACTCTTCGATATATCTCTTGCTGGAAGTAACCCTGATCCCATTGATAACGAGTGGGACCAAATAATTCGATGGGGGTAGTTGCTGAACCATACCACATAGTTCCAGCAACAACAAAAGCGGCAAAAAAGACAGCCGCGATACTACTGGAAAGTACGGTTTCAATATTTCCCATACGCAATCCTTTGTATAGACGTTGTGGCGGTCGGACGCTAAGATGGAATAGACCCGCTAATATGCCCAACGTACCTGCTGCAATATGATGAGATGCTATTCCTCCCGGAACAAAAGGATCAAAACCTTCCACGCCCCACGACGGATTTACAGGTTGTACTTTTCCCGTTAGTCCATAAGGATCGGACACCCATATTCCAGGACCGTACAAGCCTGTTACATGAAATGCACCAAAACCAAAGCAAGCCACCCCGGAGAGAAATAAATGAATTCCAAAGATCTTGGGCAAATCCAAAGAAGGTTTTCCTGTACGTTCATCACAAAATATTTCTAGATCCCAATAGACCCAATGCCAGATAGCTGCCAAAAAGCATAAGCCAGAAAACACAATATGTGCCCCAGCTACACCTTCGTAACTCCAAATCCCCGGATTCGTTACAGCCCCTCCTGTGATACTCCAACCTCCCCATGAATTGGTTATTCCTAAACGAGTCATGAAGGGTATAACGAACATACCCTGTCTCCACATTGGATCAAGAACAGGGTCAGAAGGATCAAAAACTGCTAATTCATACAGAGCCATCGAGCCCGCCCAACCAGCAACCAGAGCTGTATGCATTATATGAACGGAAAGCAACCGGCCAGGATCATTCAATACAACGGTATGAACACGATACCAAGGCAAACCCATGGAAAATACCCCTTTATCAAAGAAAAATAGACACTACGTAACTTTATTGCATTGGAAAAGACTATACTATGACTATCCTATGGACCTCCCTTGTTCAGTGGATTATTTCCTAACAAAGGTTCAGTTAATATTTATTCTGTTCGTAGGAACAAAGAGAAGCAGATTTATTTTATATTCGATAAGTACCAATACGCAATGGGGATTGATACCATTTTCTAGGAGAAAATGCGTCCATCCTTATTGATCATTAGAAGGACCTATTCATAAAAATTTTCCTTTATTTATTCTGTCTTTCTTTCTGAATTTTTATAATCTATGGATAAAGCCAATATGATAAAGACAATAAAACCATATTGTTACGTTTCCACATCAAAGTGAAATAGAGTATTTCCTTCTTTTTTCTTTTAATTCATGCCTGTTGGTCTTCCGAAAGTACCTTACCCAATTCCAATTCCTGACGACGATGAAGAGTCAGAGTGGACTGACTTATAGTGTGACTTGTCAGATCTATTGGGTCATATGGGATTTCCCCGTTCTCTCCCCCGATCGAGAGATCCTCTGTTTCGCCCAAGAAAGATAAATTGAATCATCAAAAAATTGGAGCGTGAAGTGCAATTAGATGCATTGTTTGGGAGAATTCATAATACTATTCTTAATTAGAATAATTTATGGTTGGCTTTGGTTGGACTCAAAAAATGAAGTATCCAGACTCCGTTTAGCAAAAACCCAATTGGGAATATATCTATGATTACTACGTGTATCATAAATGATTCCTGTTTGTTATTTAGAAAGTCATAACAAAAAGAAATGGTGATGGGACGATTTGTCCTATATGTACAAATCAAAATCGGGCGGATCTTGACCCGGAGTAGAGCATAAACCTAAAAAGATGAAAGAGATCCATTCAGGAACAAGAAAATACCATCGTGATTTGGATTGAATCTCGATGAAACAATACATCAATGAGAAGTTAATTCGATAAGTTTATTGACATTTTTCTATTATAAGAAAGAAAAGAAGTCAAAATTCGTCTTTATTGAAAAATCGAAGAAAAAGCCCTTTCGTTAGAAGTTCGAAAAAACTGCTATGAAAAAGAATAGGAAAAAAGAAAGAGGACTGGAATCTATACATTGATTCGTTTTTTTCGCAATTGTTTTTTGAACCGTATGCATCAAAAGGTGCATGTACGGTCCTCGAAGGAATAGAATTTTTCCTTACTCAACGGACTTTATCGACGAAGAATACTTATTTTAGGCGGTGAAATTAATTCAGACCTCGCGAATATAATGACAGGTGCTTTGATATTTTTCAGTCTCGCGGATTCTAGCAAAAAGTTTAAATTTTTTATAAACTCTCTTGGTGGATCAGTAATAGATGGAATAGCCATTTATGATACTATACAGACTATTCTCGCACCAGTCGAGACAATAGTTACGGGAATGGCCGCGTCAATGGCATGTTTTATCCTGAATGGAGGAACTTCACGTATAGCATTCCCTAACGCTTGGCGCCAATGAGGTTTTTTTATTTGAGAGAAAAAAGAAAACTATGCCTTCGCCATATGAATATTAAGTAATAATAGCATGGCACTTCGAATTCGATATGAAAAATTTTTGTATTGTTTTTTTTTCAAAAGATTCGATTATGTATCGAGAGAGTAGTATGAGATAAAAGGTATTTCCGATTTTCTCTTATCTATCGGGAGTCCAATTCAGCGTCACAAACTTTTTTGTTTTCACACCGAAGGACTCTTAACAATATTTAAAAGAGTGCGAAAAAAAACAAGATTTTTCCTTTTTTGGTTGGATCAAAAAGAAACTTTGGGATTGCTGAATCAAAGACAAAAAAAGAATCCATTTTAAAATAGAAAGCAACGGAGCCATCATAGTATTTTTAACTCCTCCGAAAGGAAGGGTGGCAATTTGATCATTTACCCATCTGGGACTGAGAGATTCTATTTTTATCTTTCTTGAATGGAAAGTAAGGGTCAATTTCAATTTGATTGTAGAGCCGTATGCAATGCACAAAAGACGATGCCCGTACGGTTGTTCAATTCTATATTTTTTTCCTATTATTCTTTATCTTTCTTTTCTGTTCGTTTCACACAGCAGATAAAGAATCCTTTTATCATCAGGGTAATGATGCATCAGCCCTCTAGTCCTTATTTGGACGAAAAATACGTAGACATTTTCGTGGAACTGGATGAAATACAAAAAATGCACGACATCATCATAGATGGTTTTAGAAAAACGACGTTGAAATCACGCACGAAAATAATGGCTGACATGAACAGAGACCTTTCTATGTCAGCAATAGAAGCCCAAGAGTATGGACTTGTTGATCTTATAGGAGGAGAAAATATTTTTAAATTTCCATGAATTGAGATCCTATCTCCGGGCTTACTTCTATTAGAGAAATAAAATCAATTTTGCGCGAATCCATGATTTGAAGTTTTATTTCCGATTTTACTATTCGTATTTTTAACTAGAAAAAATTCATAATGATCCGGTTAGGATCAATCTAAGCCAGCCCATTACGTATATGATTCAATATGCCAACTAGTCAACAACTTCTTAGAAATGCAAGACAGCCAATTCGAAATGTCGTGAAAACCCGCGCTCTTCGGGGATGTCCTCAGCGTCGAGGAACATGTACTAGGGTGTATGTGCGACTCGTTTAGATCATGAACTGACACAAAAAAAGCAAGAAAACCGCTTTCCAGTATGAATGATGAGTACCAGTGAATAGGATAGAATGGAAGAAGGAACTCCATTCACTATCTAAAACTAAAATAAACCAATCAATCCCTCTATTGTGTAGAAAGTTTATGGTTTCCATTGGTGCAAATCCAATCAACTGAATTTAAGATGAGAAGCAATTCTCCATTGGTAGCAAATGGTTATCCATTAAGCGGAGGAAATCTTATTGAAATTCAAAAAAAAACAGAAAAATGAAGTTCTCACTCGGTCAAGAACGGACTACGAGGGTCAGCTACCCAGCTAACTTTCCTAATTAAATACCGTTACTGTATAGGTGGGTCTCAGTGTGAAAGACCTGTTACTGAATAATTCAGGGGTAGAGCCAAAGAGTGTGGTGTGAACTATACAAGTTACCAATAAGATTGATTAAATGAAGTAAAGGCTCCGGTGTATAGAGAAGACCTCACCGTTTAAGAAATAACCATAGAAACGATGGAACCCACTATTTCTTTATCCATTCAATTTAGATTTCTTTTTCTATTTTTGACACCTAGCAAAAGAAAATTACTTATTTCTTTAGTAAAATACCTAAACAAAGAAAAAATCGTGGTCGGGAAGGTTATAGTAGCCAAAGCCATTGGAATTTTGATTTTATACATTGGAAAAATCCGTTTGATTATTAATAGACCAGGACAGGGAAAAGAATAACTGAAAGAAAAGAAATAGTTATTTGTCAAAGTTTTATTTATTCAATGACCA